GAGCGATACGGAAATAGATCGAGTAATCTGTTCCTTTATCCAAGAAAAAGTATTTCTAGTTTCCATGGTCCAATCGTTGATCCAAAAATTTCTACAATAGGTGGGGTAAGTCGCTAGTATAGTTCCCTATCCACGATTCTGTTAGTTACTGGAATAATATTTTATTGGAATAATATAGGATGAATCCCGCAGATGGGGAAAAATAGAAAGCATAAAGTTTCAACGCTTTCCTTATGTACAACTACAAAGTAACAAACCTTCTAATTGGATTAGATTAATATGAGTGGATCTTTTATCAGTCATTCATTGAATGATAAATAACTACAAGTGACGGAGATACACGATTTAAATAGCGGAAAATCCAATATTTAAAAACTGTATCAAGAATGACTGGAAAAGTGGAAACAAGACCCGATATAATTTGATCATTCTGAACAAATCCAAAATCTTTGTAGACAGAACCAATCATTAATTCCCACCCGTGGGGTGAATGGAATCCGATACATAAATCGGTTAATAAAAGAATAGAAAAAGCTTTGACTGTGTCGCTTAGGTTATATAGGAATTCCTGGGCCCAAGAGTTAAGAATAACAAGTTCTTCATTACCCAAAATAGAATAACCGCTTAGAATAAGAAAACAGATTATATTTATCGAGAAGTGAAAAATCGTATGGATATGATCCTCGTTGTGTATCTTGATTAATTGGATCGTTTCTTTTTGGATTCCTATATGAAGCTTGTGTAGACGTGTCTCCGAGTATTCTTCGATCATTTGGTCCAAGGCGAGGAATTCCTCTAATTCTATGAATTTTTCTAGAATACCACTTTCTTGAATATCATTCAAAAAAATTTCGGATTGCCCAGCATTCCACCAATTAGTAACCCAAGATTCCAAACTTTTTTGAAATGAGAGAGAAAGCCACCAAGGCAAAAATACTATAGCTACAAGAGGAGTGAATGCTTTTTTTTTGCCATTTTTCATCTGTGAATTGTTAATCAACCCACCTCATTCGTCGACTCTATGCGATCGAATCTTTCTTTCACGCATGAGTTCTATACAAGGTATGGAACCTATGAATCTATTTTATTTGTGATTTTGTGGTTAGTCTTTGAATCTCGAAAGACTAGAGAAATCGACTAATAATCCATTTCGAATGACGAAATACTAAAAAAATAGAGTTTCCCGATATCTCAATTGGGCAAATTCGAAACAACTGTCTCCTTTCGATGAATGACCGAAAGAACCTCTTTAAGTAATTAATATTAGTCAAATTTTGAGACGAAAGAATCCCTTTTCTATCACAATATTTCGAAAAAGAAAATTCACCGATTGCCCACAGCCAGCCAGGAATAGAATAATTGAGGGAAAGATATTGCGATACTCAAAGTAGCAAAAAAAGACTAGTTATCATTATTAAGAAATCGAATTGTTATTTTTGCGTTGGTCATTAAGGAACACAAAAAAATGAAACGTCGATTGACAAAAGACAAAAAATTAATTTCGTTTTGTGGTTGTTCCGCCCGCTTTGGCTCGAATGAACCTTCTGATGAAACTTCACTTAGGTTATGTTATAGAAAAAATAGGATTCTTGCATTTTTCCCTCAAAGCACCCATTTTCTATTTTCGGACCATTTTTCAAAATACTTCAATCGGTACGCGCAAGAAATAGGCCAATTCAGCAGCTTTTTGTTCAATTTCTCGTGGAGTCAAATTTTCATCAGTACGAGTTAAGGGAATGGCCCCCAGACCTTGGATGTCCATATAAAGGACACGGCGGGCATAAATACCCTCTTTAACTTCTATTCTAATGGACTGAATATCTTTTATAAGGAATCGGAGGAATATGCGCCGATTTTTTCCAGGAAATCCCCAACGAAAAATGCACACTATGCCCTCCTTTCTATCGAATCGATCATAACCGCTGCCTACATTCCAGGAAATTGTGCACCACAAATAGGAACTAATAAAGAGACCCGCGATTCCGTAGAAAGACATCACGATACCTTGTGGAAAAAAAATGATTTGCTGAGACGGAAAAAAAGATATCAAATTTCTACCAAGATAACTGGAAGTTCCAACCAATAAGAATCCTAATGAACCTAAAAAAAGGATAAGGGCCCAGCAGAAATTACTTATTTTTCGAGACTCCGTTATAAGTTCTATCCATATATGTTCTGATCGCCAACTCATACTTGATCCGATTGTATTTTATTGGAATACCTCAAATTAATTTGACTTTACCCTTTTTGTTTCCGAAGTAACTCTCATCAACTAGCACTAGTTTGATGTGAACCTTTAGGAGTAATTCATCAAATTGCTTAGATCTAATCTAAACTAAAATAATAACATACCCTTCCTTCATATGATCCCATCCGAGGACTTTTTATTTCAGCCATCCAGCGATCCTGGTCGATTTGAAAACAGCTAGAATTCATTTACCCATATATTATTATTATGTTTCTACAGGTATAAGAGCCCTTTCCTTTAGGTTCAACAGAAATCATCATATTCCACTAAATATATATTTATGATACAAGTCTAAGTTTGAAAAAAAAAACAGAAGAGATGGGGTCCGTCGAGTCTAAACAATCTTGTTTTTTTGAACATGAAGAGATAAAGAAGCCATTGCAATTGCCGGAAATACTAGGCCTACTAAAGGCACAAAAATAGAGGGAAGGTTGAAAGTTGTCATAGAATGGGTACCTCGATTTATTGTTTGTACCTGTTATTATTATTTATAAATAAAGATATCTTATAATCATTATAATTAATAATAATTATAATTAAGAATTTTCACTATTATGACTTGAATTATTAATTCAAGTCATAGTATTCAATTCTTAGTATAGATCTAAGTATCTATATATCTATATCTAAGTGAGAATATAGAATAAGTGCAAGGAATGTAGAGCTAAATAAATGAACTTATTCATCTTTCTACATGAAAGATATGTATGATAATCAACTTTATTATTTATTATTTGGATTTTTCTTGATTTCTTTGTCTTTTATTCTTTTTACTAAAGTAAAGAAAAAGTTTCTTACAGATTATCGAAAGATTCTAACGAATCCGAACCCGGAGTTCTTTTTAGCTAAAGGGGATTTTCGGGAAATAGAGAAAAATACAAAACTTTCTATTTTTTATATTTGAGAATTATATACGTAAGATGAGAAGCAGAAATTCGTTTTGTTTGCCTAATTTCACGAAAAGAAGAATTCAATCTTTTTTTGATAGAGACTTCTTGATTAGGAATCAGAAAGATAGGTAAAAGGGGGTTATCCGCAGCTTTTTATTTTTTCTACTTATGTTCACCAAAGAAAATTCCTATTTACTTTAATTCCGAATAAACGAACTACTCGTTTGCTCCAAATAATTGAACTTAGTGCTCTATTTGATTTTGATTGAATTTTTATTCAAAGGAAAGAAAGCGTGGAGCTTAAATAACTCACTCAGAACGCTTTTTAACAGATTACGCGGTACGATTAGGTCAAATAATCCCTTCTGGAATAAATATTCAGCCGCTTGCGAACCTTCGGGTACTGTTTTATTCAATGTTTGTTCAATTACTCTTTTACCCGCAAACGCAATGTAAGCATTGGGTTCGGCAATAATGATATCGCCCAACATACCAAAACTAGCCGTCACGCCACCAGTAGTAGGAGATGTAAGGATTGATACATAAAATAACTTTTTATTTGATTGATAATCATATAAAGCAGACGATATTTTAGCCATTTGCATCAAGCTCAAACTTCCTTCTTGCATGCGCGCCCCCCCGGAAGCACACACTATAATAAGAGGTAGAAATTTATTGGTAGCGTACTCAATCAAACGGGTGATTTTTTCCCCGACTACGGATCCCATACTACCCCCCATAAACTGAAAATCCATAACCCCAACTGCTACGGGAATGCCGTTTAGTTGGCCTATGCCTGTTTGAACAGCCTCGGTTAATCCTGTCTTTCTTTGATAAGAATCAATACGATCTTTATAAGGTTCCTCCTCCGAATGAAAGTCAATGGGATCTAGAGAGACCATGTCTTCGTCCATAGGATGCCAAGTACCCGGATCGATCGAAAGTTCTATTCTATCTGAGCTACTCAGTTTCAAATGATATCCACATTGTTCACAAATATTCATTTTTGATTTCAAAAATTTCTTATAATTTAATCCATAACAATTTTCGCATTGAACCCACAAATGCTTATATTTTTGAGTTACATCGATATCATTAGAACTTTCTCTTATAGTTAAATCACTACCTTGCGCGCGGGTTCGTATACCCGAACCCTCCTTTTCACCATTATTTCTACTTTCACCACAAATGGACCTATAAATGTAACTATCGCTGTAATTATCACTATCCGAAGTATCGATACAGATTTGAGACTGAAGATAACTGTCAATGCAACGATTAATATGATTATTCCAACTATATTGAGTATCGTACATGTAACGATTATAGTAGGTATCTTCACTCGTAGATCCACTATGCAGATAACTAGAATTCCGATAACTATAAAAAGAACTTTCTAGTGCACTCAGAAACGAATGATTGTTGTCAATCTCAAAAATTTGATTTTCAATATCAAAATATATGGAATAACTGTCTCCATTACTATCCTTAACCAAAAAAGTGTCATCGGGGATGAAATTCCGAATGTCTTTGACGCCGAATAAAGGATTGTAACTAGAATCGTCACGACCCCCCCCACTCTGAATATTTTTAGTTGTATCTTTTCTATTCGAATCTTCAATTTCACTGGTATTTTCAATAGGACCAAGACTGTCCATTGATTTATTTAGCCCACACCTACGTTCTAACTCCTTCTTAAACAACATCGAATTAAACCACCATCTTTCCATAGAGTTTTCTTGCCCCCTATTTGCATGAAAATACAATAGATGAATAGTCATTCGATCCAAAATTCTTTATTTGAATATCTTATTTCCTATCAGCCTAAACATAGAAACCCAATCGCTAGGATTATTTATTAA